AGCTGGATGAGAAGAAACTCTCACGTCCAGTTCTGTAGTAGAGATGGAATTCCGAAACAACCATCAACTATAACCCCAAAAGAACTAGATTCCGTAAACAACATAGAGGAAGAATGAAGGGAATATCTTATCGAGGTAATCATATTTGTTTCGGTAAATATGCTCTTCAGGCACTTGAACCTGCTTGGATCACATCTAGACAAATCGAAGCAGGTCGACGAGCAATGACACGAAATGCGCGCCGTGGTGGAAAAATATGGGTCCGTATATTTCCAGACAAACCAGTTACAGTAAGACCGGCTGAAACACGTATGGGTTCTGGGAAAGGATCCCCCGAATATTGGGTAGCTGTTGTTAAACCAGGACGAATACTATATGAAATGGGTGGAGTAACCGAAAATATAGCTAAACGGGCTATTTTAATAGCAGCATCCAAAATGCCTATACGAACTCAATTTATTATTTCGGGATAAAAATGTAGAACCGACAGAAATGAGTCTTGGGGATGAAACAAAACCGCAGGTTTCTTTTTTTGGACAAACAATATTTCTTTTATTTTCTTCATCCTTTGCATTGAAAGAATAGACTAAAAATTTGATATGATTCAACCTCAGACCCATTTAAATGTAGCGGATAACAGCGGGGCTCGAGAATTGATGTGTATTCGAATCATAGGAGCTAGCAATCGTCGATATGCTCATATTGGTGACGTTATTGTTGCTGTGATCAAAGAAGCAGTACCAAATATGCCCCTAGAAAAATCAGAAGTAGTCAGAGCTGTAATTGTTCGTACCTGTAAAGAACTTAAACGTGACAGCGGTATGATAATACGATATGATGACAATGCTGCAGTTGTGATTGATCAAGAAGGAAATCCAAAAGGAACTCGAATTTTTGGTGCAATCCCCCGGGAATTGAGACAATTAAATTTTACTAAAATAGTTTCATTAGCTCCCGAAGTATTATAAAATAAAATGAGATCGTGATATCTTTGGGATATTTGAAAGAAATAGATTAAGAACTAGATTAATTCGTAGATTGTGTCTCACGCATATATCTTGAAAAATTCATATTCATAAACCAATAAAAAAACATGTTGATTATATCCAATTTTGAGGCACCAATAATTTTAGTTTATCATGGGTAGAGACACTATTGCTGAGATAATAACCTCTATACGAAATGCTGATATGGATAGAAAAAGAGTTGTTCGCATAGCATCTACTAATATTACCGAAAATATTGCTAAAATACTTTTCCGAGAAGGTTTTATCGAAAACGTCAGAAAACATCAAGAAAAAAACAAATATTTTTTGGTTTTAACCCTGCGACATAGAAGGAATAGGAAAAGACCCTATACAAATTTTTTAAATTTAAAACGGATCAGTCGACCCGGTCTACGAATCTATTCTAACTCTCAACGAATTCCTAGAATTTTAGGTGGGATGGGGATTGTAATTCTTTCTACTTCTCGAGGTATAATGACAGACCGGGAGGCTCGACTAGAAGGAATCGGCGGAGAAATTTTGTGTTATATATGGTAATCCTTTTAATATCCAAATGGGATCCGAAAACTCTTCCTATTTGTAAAAAAAAAAAGAAAGGGAATGAGTTGTCTAATATCGTTTCTCCTCCCTTAGTTGATACCTCAAGGGGGCTTGGCCTGGAATGAAAGAACAAAAGTGGATTCATGAAGGTTTAATTACGGAATCGCTTCCCAACGGCATGTTCCGGGTTCGGTTAGATAATGAAGATCTGATTCTAGGTTATGTTTCAGGAAAGATCCGACGTAGTTTTATACGGATACTGCCGGGAGATAAAGTCAAAATTGAAGTAAGTCGTTATGATTCAACCAGAGGACGTATAATTTATCGACTCCGAAACAAGGATTCGAAAGATTAGGTGGTTTTTATTCAATACGATTCGAGATGAAAAATTTCAATAAACTTATTTTCTACCAAGAAGTAGATTCAGAATTAAGATAAGGAATAACAAATATGAAAATAAGAGCTTCCGTTCGTAAAATTTGTGAAAAATGTCGACTAATCCGTAGACGAGGGCGCATTATAGTAATTTGTTCCAACCCGAGACATAAACAAAGACAAGGATAATTAAACTCACAAAAGGGCTCAACGTACAAATAAAGAATCTGTTTTTACATGAAATGGATATATCCATATATTTATGACTCATATTTATGAGATGATACAATATGGCAAAAGCTATACCGAGAACTGGTTCACGTAGGAATGTACGTATTGGTTCACGTAAGAGTGTACGTAGAATACCAAAGGGAGTTATTCATGTTCAAGCAAGTTTCAATAATACCATTGTCACGGTTACAGATGTACGGGGTCAGGTGATTTCCTGGTCCTCGGCCGGTACTTGTGGATTCAAGGGTACGAGAAGAGGGACACCCTTTGCCGCTCAAACTGCAGCAGCAAATGCTATTCGTACAGTAGTAGATCAGGGTATGCAACGAGCAGAAGTCATGATAAAA